TTTTTAGGTTTATGCTCTACTCCGGGTAAAGATCTGCCCGATTTGGATTTGCACATATAGGACAAATCTTCCCATCACCATTTCTTTTTGTTATGACTTTACAAATAACAAACAGCAATCATTTATGATACATGTAGTAATCATAGATATATTACCAATTGGGTTTTTTCTAAACGGAGCCTGGATACTTCATTTTTTAGTCCAACCAAAGCCAACCATAAATTATTCTAATTGATAATAGTACTATGAATCTCCCCAAAGAATGCATCTAATTGCACTTCACGCTCCAATTTTTTGATGATTCAATTTCTCTTTCTTGGGCGAAACAGAGGATATCTCGATCGGGGGAGAGAACGGGGAAATCCCATATGACCCAATATATCTGACAAGTCGCACTATACGTCAACCCAAGATGCATCTTCCTCTCCAGGACTGCGGAAAGGTACTTTTGGAACACCAATAGGCATGAATTGAAAGAAAAAAGAACTAAATACTATATTTCACTTTGATGTGGAAACGTAACAATATGGTTTTATTGTCTTTATAATATTGGCTTTATCATATTTATTTTATCCATAAATTAGAAAAATTTAGAAAGAAAGACAAAATAAATAAAGGAAAATTTTTACGAATAAGTCCTTCTAATGATAAACATTTACTCATAGAAAATGGTACCAACCCCCCATTGCGTATTGGTACTTATCGAGTATAGAATAAATCTGCTTCTCTTTGTTCCTACGAACAGAATTATTCCATTATTACAAACAGAATAGAATAAATAGTAACCTAGCCCTTCTTAGGAAATAATCCACCGAACAAGGGAGGTCCATAGGATAGTCATAGTATAGTTTTTTTCAATGCAATAAAGTTACGTAGTGTCTATTTTTCTTTGATAAAGGGGTATTTTCCATGGGTTTGCCTTGGTATCGTGTTCATACCGTTGTATTGAATGATCCCGGCCGGTTGCTTTCCGTTCATATAATGCATACAGCTCTGGTTGCTGGTTGGGCGGGCTCGATGGCTCTGTATGAATTAGCAGTTTTTGATCCTTCTGATCCTGTTCTTGATCCAATGTGGAGACAGGGTATGTTCGTTATTCCCTTCATGACTCGGTTAGGAATAACCAATTCATGGGGAGGTTGGAGTATCACAGGAGGGACTGTAACGAATCCGGGAATTTGGAGTTACGAAGGTGTAGCTGGGGCACATATTGTGTTTTCTGGCTTATGCTTTTTGGCAGCTATCTGGCATTGGGTCTATTGGGATCTAGAAATATTTTGTGATGAACGGACAGGAAAACCTTCTTTGGATTTGCCCAAGATCTTTGGAATTCATTTATTTCTCTCCGGGGTGGCTTGCTTTGGTTTTGGTGCATTTCATGTAACAGGCTTGTATGGTCCCGGAATATGGGTGTCCGATCCTTATGGACTAACGGGAAAAGTACAACCTGTAAATCCGTCGTGGGGCGTGGAAGGGTTTGATCCTTTTGTTCCGGGAGGAATAGCTTCTCATCATATTGCAGCAGGTACATTGGGCATATTAGCGGGTTTATTCCATCTTAGCGTCCGACCGCCACAACGTCTATACAAAGGATTGCGTATGGGAAATATTGAAACCGTACTTTCCAGTAGTATCGCAGCTGTCTTTTTTGCAGCTTTTGTTGTTGCTGGAACTATGTGGTATGGTTCAGCAACTACCCCCATCGAATTATTTGGCCCGACTCGCTATCAATGGGATCAGGGTTACTTCCAGCAAGAGATATATCGAAGAATTAGCGCTGGGCTAGCCGAAAATCAAAGTTTATCAGAAGCCTGGTCTAAAATTCCTGAAAAATTAGCTTTTTATGATTATATCGGCAATAATCCGGCAAAAGGAGGATTATTCAGGGCAGGCTCAATGGATAACGGAGATGGAATAGCGGTTGGATGGTTAGGACACCCTATCTTTAGAGATAAAGAAGGCCGTGAGCTTTTTGTACGTCGTATGCCTACTTTTTTTGAAACATTTCCAGTCGTTTTGGTAGACGGCGATGGAATTGTTAGAGCTGATGTTCCTTTTAGAAGGGCAGAATCGAAGTATAGTGTTGAACAAGTAGGTGTAACCGTTGAGTTCTACGGCGGTGAACTCAATGGAGTCAGTTATAGTGATCCTGCTACTGTGAAAAAATATGCTAGACGCGCTCAATTGGGTGAAATTTTTGAATTAGATCGTGCGACTTTGAAATCCGATGGTGTTTTTCGTAGCAGTCCAAGGGGTTGGTTTACTTTTGGGCATGCTTCGTTTGCTTTGCTCTTCTTCTTCGGACACATTTGGCATGGTGCTAGAACCTTGTTCAGAGATGTTTTTGCTGGTATTGACCCAGATTTGGATGCTCAAGTAGAGTTTGGAGCATTCCAAAAACTTGGGGATCCAACTACAAGAAGACAGCCAGTCTGATACAGGACTGCTTTGGTATCTTTCCCCTCTATTTTCTTTTTGGGGGGGATTTTATATAGAGTAC